ACAGAATCTGTCTTATAGCACATAACTTATTTTAATGGATCTTACGGAGCCTGTTCATGCAGGACATGATCGAGTCTGATCATAGAAAAGAGTCTCTTCAAGCGAACCAGCCTATCGTCTGTAAGGGGCTTACGCGGTGGTTGGAACAAAGACACATTTTATTGCAAATTCAAATGTGGCAGATAAGAAAAAGTCATCTATCTGCGCGGTCCAATCAATAGTTCAAGTCACACACTCCCATAATCCATTTTTTCTTCGGAGAATCCCCGTCAACTATTCGTGTATGTCAAATAAAAAATAAGACTATAATTTTGTTAACTGTTAAGTTGAAGGGAAATATCCCAATACATGTCTTATTTTTTTAAATAATCCATATTTGTAGCAATGAAATACTTTTGTTCCTCCCCCAAATAATGATTGATTAAAAATATCTATGATCCATATTCTCTATCTCTATAAAGGACCAGAAATGCCTTGCTTACGTATCATTGGAAAGTGCATTAACATGAATACAGCAGTAAGAAGAGGTAATACAAAAGTATGTAAACTGTAAAAACGAGTCAAGGTAGATTGTCCTACACTAGCACTTCCGCGTAATAACTCCACCAAAGACGATCCTATTACAGGAATAGCTTCAGGTACCCCTGTTACAATTTTAACTGCCCAATAACCAATTTGGTCCCAAGGTAATGAATAACCAGTTACACCAAAGGATGCGGTCAATACAGCCAAAACAACACCCGTAACCCAAGTCAATTCGCGAGGTTTTTTAAAACCGCCGGTGAGATACACACGAAATACGTGCAGGATCATCATTAAAACCATCATACTTGCCGACCATCGATGAACTGATCGTATTAACCAACCAAAGTTAGCCTCAGTCATTATATATTGAACTGAAGTAAAAGCCTCAGTAACGGTCGGACGATAATAAAAGGTCATAGCAAATCCCGTTGCTACTTGGACTAAAAAGCAAGTAAGTGTAATTCCGCCTAAACAATAGAATATGTTGACATGAGGAGGAACATATTTACTAGTTATATCATCGGCAATCGCCTGAATCTCAAGACGTTCTTCGAACCAATCATAGACTTTATTGAGATAGGTAAACCGAGGTAACTCCCCCTCTGAGAACCGTATATGAGAATTTCATCTCGTACGGCTCAAACAGAAATACCCCGTAACGGAAACAGATATGTTTAAGTTTGAAACTTCTTATACATAATCCTTTTATTCCAAATCTTATATGAAGATAAGAAAAATATAAAAATCTGAAAGCTATTCTTTGCGGTTATAATGCCAAAATCTCAAGTCGGCTCACTCGTCTTCATCTTGATCCAGGCCTCTTGAATATTCTATTTACTTTATTTTTCTTTTATTTTTTTGTGTATAATGCGACTTTACTGCTGTCTTCTTTTATTAGTATTGATTTATTATTAGTATTGATAAGAATTCTCTTGTTAAGACCCTATGAACAATTAAACAAAACCTCAGATTCATACCAGAATCACGATGATTCAAAAAAAATCTTTAATGTCCAAAAATTCCCTGAGTAAGAACTGCTGGATTATCACTTATTCAATAAATAGATAGAATGAAAAAAAAAAAGAAACGTTTGTGCTTTGATCAAAATAAAGACAAGCAGTGGCAGTTTGAAAGAATCAAAAAAAATTGATTTATTCTAACTTATCTTCTAAGAAAAATTTTTGAAAGTCCGGTTGCGAGATCGAAATATTAAGTATGAATCATAGTTTGAATACTTTCAAAATATATTTTCTATATTCCGTGCTCCAGATACTAGAAAAAAAATATCTGACGGGGTAAAACCATCTCTATCAAGATGACAGATCCTTTTTTCGTTCTGTATTTTCAATAAGATCAATTCTAACAAGTCGCACACTCATATTCCGGAAATACAGAAACAACGAAATTCCACGGTTGAACTACCAAATAAAAAAAGGCATGGGCTAAAAATCAAAGACCTAAATGTGTAACTTACTTTCTTTTCATGTATTTTTTATATTAAAAAGCTAGTTAGTCGGTTCTTGTGAATCTAATTCATGGAAATTCCGTCCAGTAAAATGGACGAATTATAAATCTCCAAAATAATAGATAGAAATATCGCAAATAGAGCCATTGCAACACCCATCAAAGGAGTAGTCCCCCACCCCGGAGCTACTTTACCATATTCTGAATTCAACGGTTTCAATAAATCCCCTACAGCAGTTCGTCTTGGACCAGATCTAGAACTACCCTCAACGGTTTGTGTAGCCATAAATCCTATTTTTTATTCATTGAGATCTGTTGACTTTGTATACAATTCCACTGTAAATATAGGATTTTATCCTATAGATCCATTGTGGTCTTGAAATTCTATAAGAATGGAAACAGCAACCCTAGTTGCTATCTCTATATCTGGTTTACTTGTAAGTTTTACTGGGTATGCCTTATATACTGCTTTTGGGCAACCCTCTCAACAACTAAGAGATCCATTCGAAGAACATGGGGACTAGTTGAAGTAATGAGCCCCAATATTGGTATATTGGGGCTCATTACTTCAATTGAGATAATAAAAAATCATTTCGTCTTTTTAGTTGGAACTTTAGGGGGTTCTCTAAAAAAGATAGCGAAAAAAATGATTCCTAAAGTCGAGACTAAGAGGAATGTATAAACCAATGCTTCCATAGATTTTATCGTGGTTTAAAATTATAGCTTTCATACCTGTTTATTTTGAATCATCTCCCCTATAAGGAAAAAGAAAGAACAAGAGTAAAAAAATGCAATCATTCAAATCAAGATTAATCCAGTTCCCTATGTTAAATAAAAATTACACTAAAATATAGTCAAAAAGGAACAACACAAAAAGAAAGAACTATCAGACTACTTGTCTTCTTGTAGTTGGATCTCCTAGTTTTTGGAATGCTCCAAATTCTACTTGCGCATCCAAATCGGGGTCGATACCGGCAAAAACATCTCGGAACAAAGTTCTAGCACCATGCCAAATGTGCCCGAAAAAGAAGAGAAGAGCAAATGAAGCATGTCCAAAAGTAAACCAACCCCTTGGACTACTACGAAAAACACCATCCGATTTCAAAGTGGCACGATCTAATTCAAAAATTTCACCCAATTGAGCACGTCTAGCATATTTTTTCACAGTAGCGGGATCACTATAACTGACTCCGTTGAGTTCGCCACCATAGAACTCAACAGTTACACCTACTTGTTCGACACTATACTTCGATTCGGCCCTTCGAAAAGGAACATCGGCTCGAACAATTCCATCTCCGTCTACCAAAACAACTGGAAATGTCTCAAAAAAAGTAGGCATACGCCGTACAAAAAGTTCACGTCCCGCTTTATCTCTAAAGATAGGATGCCCTAACCAACCGACGGCTATTCCATCCCCATTATCCATTGAGCCCGCTCTAAATAATCCACCTTTTGCCGGATTATTGCCGATGTAATCATAAAAAGCTAATTTTTCGGGAATTTTAGACCAAGCTTCTGATAAACTTTGATTTTCGGCTAGCCCAGCACCAACTCGTCGATATATTTCTTGCTGGAAGTATCCCTGATCCCATTGATAACGAGTGGGACCGAATAATTCAATCGGAGTTGTTGCTGAACCATACCACATAGTTCCAGCAACAACAAAAGCTGCAAAAAATACAGCAGCTATACTACTGGAAAGGACGGTTTCAATATTTCCCATACGCAATCCCTTGTATAGACGTTGGGGTGGACGCACACTAAGATGGAAAAGGCCCGCTAATATGCCCAATGTGCCTGCTGCAATATGGTGAGAGGCTATTCCCCCGGGAACAAAAGGATCAAAACCTTCTACACCCCATGCGGGATTTACGGATTGCACCCTTCCAGTTAGGCCATAAGGATCGGACACCCATATTCCAGGACCATACAATCCTGTTACATGAAATGCGCCAAAACCAAAACAAGCCACCCCTGCAAGAAATAAATGAATTCCAAAGATTTTTGGCAAATCCAAAGAGGGTTTCCCTGTACGTTCATCACAAAAGATTTCTAGATCCCAATAGACCCAATGCCAGATAGCTGCCAAAAAGCACAAGCCCGAAAACACAATATGTGCTCCGGCCACACCTTCATAACTCCAAATCCCCGGATTCGTTGTAGTCCCTCCTGTGATACTCCAACCTCCCCACGAATTGGTTATTCCTAAACGAGTCATGAAGGGTATAACGAACATACCCTGTCTCCACATTGGGTCAAGAACAGGGTCGGAGGGATCAAAAACTGCTAATTCATATAGAGCCATCGAACCGGCCCAACCAGCAACCAGAGCTGTATGCATTATATGGACAGAAAGTAAACGGCCGGGATCATTTAATACAACGGTATGAACACGATACCAAGGCAAACCCATGAGAATACCCCTTTTATCAGCAAAAAATAGACACTATGTAACTTTATTGCACTGGAAAAAATATACAAATACTATGGAACCCCCTTTCAGTAGATTAGATCGGGTAAAGGATTAATATTTGTTCTAGGTTTTTAGGAAAAGCGGATCTATTTTATTCTATACCCGATAAATAACAATACGCAATGGTGGTGGGGAGAGGGGGGGGGTGGTTGACCAAATGAATAAAAAAAAGATAGTTCTTACGAATAGGTTATTTGAATTGAATGATAAAAAAGATATGTTTGCATTCATAGATAGAAACACTCATATAAAATAGGGTCCCCCTATTTTTTTTTTATTTATCATTTAGAAATACAATATGATAAAGACAAATCAATTTTAACAAAATAAACCCGTTTTTACGTTTCCACATCAAAGTGACATATATTACTTCATTTTTGTTCTCTATTTTATGCCTATTGGTGTTCCAAAAGTTCCCTTTCGAAGTCCTGGGGAGGAAGATGCATCTTGGGTTGACATATAGTGCGACTTGTCAGATATATTGGGTTTTATGGGATTTTCCCGTTTTCTCCCCCGATCGAGGTATCCTCTCTTTCACCCCAAAAAAGATTTATTGAATCATCAAAAATCTGGAGCGTGAAGTGTAATGAAGTTCAATTAGATCTATTTTTTTTCAGGGGGCACCAGATTACTATTCTCAATTTTGAATTATTTATGGTTGGCTTGACTGGACCAATAAAATAAATTGAAGCATCCAGGCTCTGTTAAAAAAACCAATTGGTAATATATCTACGATTACTACTTCTAACATGTCATATATGTGCCAGAAAACATGAAATACGAAATTCAGAAAAAAAAAGGGGGGAAGTCGTAGCAAAAAAATGTGGTATTGCAGTATTTGTCCTATATGTGCAAATAAAAATCGGGCAGATCTTTACTCAGAGTAGAACAGAAACCTAAAAGAAAATAATTGAAGAAACCCATTCAGAAACAAGAAAATTACATTGTGATTTGGATTCGATCTCGATGAAAACAATACATCAATGAGGAGTTAGTTCAATAAGTTTAATACATTATAACATTTTTTCATTTTATATAATAATATTATATATATAATTATATAATTTCTTATATTCTATTCTAGTATATAAGAAATAGATATATATATAGATAGAATATAATAATACACATATATAAATATATAGTAAGGGGTCAAAGTCGTCTTTCTTTAAATAATTAAAGAAAAAGACCTTTCCTTCGTTAGAAGTTCTAAAAAGTCTATTCTGAAAATCAAAAGGAAAGAGGGTTGAAATCTACACATTGATTTTATTTTGCGATCTTTTGTGAACCGTATGCATCAAAAGATGCATGTACGGCTCTTAAAGGATAAAATCTTATCCTAATCAACCGACTTTATCGAGAAAGACTCCTTTTTTTAGGCCAAGAGGTTGATAATGAAATATCAAATCAACTTATTGGCCTTATGATATATCTCAGTATGGAGGACGATAACAAAGATTTGTATCTGTTTATAAATTCTCCGGGCGGATGGGTAATACCCGGAATAGCAATTTATGATACTATGCAATTTGTACAACCCGATGTACAGACAGTATGCATGGGATTAGCCGCTTCAATGGGATCTTTTCTTTTGGCAGGAGGAGAAATTACCAAACGTCTAGCATTCCCTCACGCTTGGCGCCAATGAGTCTTTTATTTTATTTGAGAAAAAAAAAAGAAGACTATGCCTTCGCAATAGAAATATTTAGTAATAATAGCATGGCACTTCGAGTTCGATATTCTTTTTTTTCCCAATTTCCAAAACCATTCGATTATGTATCGAAAGATTAGTATGAAAAAAAGACTTACCATTTTATATGATTTATCAGGAGCCTATTTGAGTGTCACAAACTTTTTTTCGGTTTTTACACCGGAAAGGTGTAACAATATTTATGTTATGAAAGAAAAAGAATATATATTTATATTAACTATTAAAAATCAAATAAAATCAAAAAGAAACTTTGGGATTGCTGAAGAACAGACGAAATAAAAAAGCAACGGAACCATCATAGTATTTTAGAAATACTCCAAACCAAAAAAGGAAGGATGGTTATTGGATCATTTACTGATACTGATCTGGGTCTGATAGAACCAGTATATTTTCCATTTCTTCGATGGAAAGTAGAAAAAAATTCCATAATAGAGCCGTATGCAATACACAAAAGATGCCCGTACGGTTGTTCAATTCTATCTTTTTTTATCTCTCGCACGGCACGATAAAGCGAGATAGAGGAAACCATTATTATGTTATATCATCAGGGTAATGATCCATCAACCCGCTAGTTCTTTTTATGAGGCACAAACGGGAGAATTTATCCTGGAAGCGGAAGAACTACTGAAACTGCGCGAAACTATCACAAGGGTTTATGTACAAAGAACGGGCAAACCTTTATGGCTTGTATCCGAAGACATGGAAAGGGATGTTTTTATGTCAGCAGCAGAAGCCCAAGCCCACGGAATTGTTGATCTTGTAGCGGTTGAATAACAAAAATTAGCAGCAAGGATTACGCGCAAATACACGATTTGATATTTTTTTTCTTATTAATCTCTTCTTATTACCAGATTTATTAGAATATTTCTAAAAATATCTCTATTAATTAATCTATTAATAGAATATAACCGATTCATCATCATCGGGTTAAGATTGATCTAAACCAACTCATTATGTATACGACTCACCATGCCAACTATGAAACAACTTATTAGAAACACAAGACAGCCAATCCGAAATGTCACGAAATCCCCCGCTCTTCGGGGATGTCCTCAGCGCCGAGGAACCTGTACTAGGGTGTATGTGCGACTCGTTCAGATCATAGACTAAGACAAAAAAAAGAAAGGAAAAATGATTTTCCAGTATCGGTGGATCAGTTAAGATAGTGAATGAAAGAGCTCCATTCACTATCTTAACTTAAAATCAAATCTAAAAAATTTAGATTTGATATAAATGAATTTTAAAAATGAAAATTTATTCAAATTTATATGAAATAAATAATATATATTTTAATGTATATATGATACATATTGTATATATATTTCTATTGTGTATAAAAAATTTATGGTTTCGATTGGTGCAAACCCAATCACCTCAATTTGCAATTTAAGATGAGAAAAACTTCCCCTATTGTTAGCAAATGCTTACCCCATTAAGCGGGGAAATCCTTTATTTCAATAAAAAAGCGGAAAAATCACTCCCCCCCTTTTTTTTTTTATTTTTGCAAAAACGGACTAAGAGGGTCAGCTACCCAGCTAATCTTCATACTTAAATACCGTTACTGTATAGCTAGATTTCGTTGTGAAAGACCTATTACTAGATATTTCATGGGTAGAGCCAAAGAGTGTGAACTGTACAAGTTAACAATAATATTGATAAAATCCAGGAAGGGGCTCCGGTGTATAGAGAGGATCTCGCCGTTTCAAAAGGAATCATAGAAACGATGGAACCCACCATTTCTTTTTCTATTTCTTTCTATTTTATTTATTACGTTTTTTCTCAATACACTTTATTATTTCAAGGTTAAATGCTTCACAATCAAAAGAAAAAAATCGTGGTCGGGAAGGTTATAGTAGCAAAAGCCATTGAAATTCTTACTTTATACATTGGAAGAATCCATTTTTGTTATTAATAGACTAGGAAGGGAAAAAGAATAACTGAAAGAAAAAAAATCGAATAGTTATTCATCGAAGTCTTATTTACTCAATGACTAGAATTAAACGAGGATATATAGCTCGAAAACGTAGGACAAAAATTCGTTTATTTACATCAAGCTTTCGTGGGGCTCATTCAAGACTTACTCGAACTATTACTCAACAGAAAATAAAAGCTTTGGTTTCGGCTCATCGGGATAGAGATAGGAAAAAAAGAGGTTTTCGCGGTTTGTGGATCAATCGAATAAATGCAGTAATTGGTAAGAATCCAAAAAAAGCATACGATAGTTATAGTAATTTTTTGTATAATCTGTACAAGAGGCAATTGCTTCTAAATCGTAAAATAGTTGCACAAATAGCTATATTAAAGGGGAATTGCCTTTTTATGATTGCCAACGAGACGAGATCATAAAATAAGAATCCCCGGAGAATGAACTCCGGGAAGGTAGTAGAGTAGGGATTTGTATGATAAAATAGGATTCATATGATAAAGTCATCAAAATGAACAACCACGCTCAATAAAAAAAAAAAAAAAGAGTGATTCTTCTTCACCGATTATCTTTTTTCTTACAACACAACAACCAAATTTTGGTTGTCGTAGTTTTCGAACAAAACATCAATCCACATTTTATTTGAGTTTAAATTCAAATTTGAATTCAATTGAAGAATAAAACTCTAGTTTTTTTTTTTTTCGTTTAAGACCGGTAGTTCTAGCGGTCGACTCGCCTTTTTTCAAATTGTTTTTCATTATTAAGAAAAGGTAACGAAGATAAAATACGAGCTTGTTTTATAGCAATCGTAATTAATCGTTGTTGTTTTAAGGTCAATCTATTCACCCGTCTAGATAATATTTTTCCTTGTTCACTAATAAATCGACTAATTAAACTCATGTTTTTATAATCAATTCGATCCCCCGATTGGATCGGGGGCAAACGCCTACGAAAAGATCGCTTGGGTTTAAGAAAGAATCGTTTAGATTTATCCATGATTTGTTTATTCCTATCCCGAGAATCCTATTTCTTACCAAAAAAAGGATTTGTTTTATTTTATTGATTTTCTTTTTTTTTTCATTTCTATAATGAAATAGATTATATATAATGTTTTAGATATCACATCTATCTAATTTATACATTATACATATATATATAATATATATATATGAAGTAGATGTTAGATATATAATATAACTTACTTATAGAGAATATATATGAGAAATAGATCCTTTTTTATATTCCTTGGAAGGATGACACACAAGCGATCCGTTTTTTCTATTTCTTTATCTCTGCATGGATCGTATGTTTGCAACAAGAAGGACAGAATTTTCTTAGTTCTAATCGACTAGGCGTATTGTGTCGATTCTTTTGAGTAATATATCTGGAAATACCCGTTGATTCCTTATTAACACTCTTTTGAGCACAACAAGTACATTCCAAAAAAACCCTTACTCGGATATCTTTTTTGGCCATGAACCTCCTTTTTTTTCTTTTTGATTCACTTAACTCTTCTATTTTAGGATTCGAAGCAAAGAATAAAAAAAGAAAAAAAGTCAAAGTTGATAATTCTAAATCAAATTATGAAAGATTTCGTTTCAATTAATATAGTACAGGAAAATTTAAGTAATACAATGATTTCAAACTATTTTTCGAATCACAGTCAGTACAGTATTTCATTTTTCATTTAAGTATCTTGTATGCTATTGTTGCCCCACCCTAGCCATTCTATTTCTATTTCTGGTCTCACTCTATTAAGAGTGGAAATGGAATTGAATGAATAATTCAATTCCATTGAAGCCTGTACCAGATTCTAAGTTTCACCGAGGCCGAATCCACCCTTTTTTCTCTTTTTTAACTTATTCTATTTCTATTCGAATTCCATAAATAAATAGAAAAAAAAAGGAAAAAAGGTGGGGGGACTGATCGCAGATATTTGATTGGATCTCTCATCTTCTTCACCCCTTCCTGCACCAATTTCCTGCACCAATAACTAGAATGAAAAAAAAGGGAATATCAATGCATCTGGAAAAAAACGATTGATTTCTATCAAGAGACCCGCTAAAGCCCCAAACCATAGAGTACTTACCACTGGTGCCACGGAAAGATATGTTTTAAGATCTCGCATTTTTAATCCTCCTTTTTTCTTTATTGCAATTTGTAATACAGAAATTTATATAGGAATATGATCAGATGGTTATTTCGTTAATAACCACTTAGATTTTTGGCCGAATTCCCAATTCAAATTGAAATGTACAACGATTCATTCGATAGCTTTTTTTTTTTCTTTTATTATTCTAATTTATTATTAGAAGAATTTTTTGATTCTTAATTCTATTCCAATTATTATATAGATGGATATTTTCTATCTCTATATAGAATATTTCTATATTATTCTATAGTAGTAGAATAAGTAGAATATTTTTTCTATTATTCTACCTACTCTATATATATATATTATTCCATCTTATTCTATTTTTTTTTCTAGAGAATAAGAATATTTGACTTTTTCTTATCCTATAATATAGACTATAATATCGAATAAAAAAAATGACAGGATAATAGATATATACCAACGGAGAAACGAAAAATGTGGAAAACAAGACAAAGATTCTTTCCAATGACACTGGAAACCAATTGAAAGGGATGTAGCGCAGCTTGGTAGCGCGTTTGTTTTGGGTACAAAATGTCACAGGTTCAAATCCTGTCATCCCTATCCCTAACTAGTACTTATTGTATGAGCAGAGGGATCTGAGACCGATTCAAATTGGAGATGCATAATACTATGTCAATATATATATATATTGATATAGTATATGCATGAAAAATGGATTGGGTCACAAAAAATAGAATATATTTTTTCTAATATTTTGAAAATAAAAAGCGCTCTTAGTTCAGTTCGGTAGAACGTGGGTCTCCAAAACCCGATGTCGTAGGTTCAAATCCTACAGAGCGTGATTCCATTCTTGTTAGATCGAGAATGACAATGAAATAATTGAACAACAGTCTAAAGTCGGAATTTGACCTCCTGTTTTTTAGGGTTAAAAAAAGAAATAGGAGGTCAATAAACAAAAAAGATGTTAATTAATCAAAGGTCCAACTGATCACCACGTCGGTATTGTAAATATGCAGTTACGAATAATCCAGCCAAAGTAATAGGAATTAGTCCTAACACAATTCCAAATAGAAAAACTTCAATCATTCTTTTTTGTTTGAAAGGGAAAAGGGGAGGTAATATATATCCTTAAACATAAATCTGTATTGACCATGAATTTCAATTATCAAGAATTAGAAATTGACATGGTAAGGAACTATAGAATATCTAGAGTATCAAAAAATTTCTAATTCGAATTTTCAAATCAAATAAGTCGTATCTTACTCAGACCGATAAAAAGAGCTGAGGTTATAGTTAAAGCCGCTAGTAGAAAACCGAAATAACTAGTTATAGTGGGCATAAAGAAGCTAAATGAAATAAGTTCTTTTTATACATATGTTTACAAAGCATTTCCCTAAGTTTCCATTTTTGAAATAAACCTAAATCGAATTGATAGATACAATCCAAAATTTTGAATTTATCATTCAATCATTACAGACGAACAAAAATATAGTGACATAGGTAAGAAATCAATTCATCACCTGTGACATTTATCCATCCTGTAATTCAAAATCAACAGATTTTTTGAGCAACTCGCGAGTTAAGTAAACTAATCAAATAAATATATATATATTATTCATTTTTTTTATAACAAAAGAAGAGTTACCTTAACTTAAATTTATTTTAATCATTAGATAGTGGGTTCTATTCCTATACTATCTACAACGAGAATAAAAAGGATATGCGAAACTAGGGTTCCGTAGTTTTTGTTCTTTCCATATTTCGATTTTTATAGAAAACTCTATCCTTGCCTTGTAATTTAGCTATGAAAGAGCCTTTTTTCTGTCATCGTATCCATTTTACTGGACGACTAATCAATTCAACTCTTTTAAATGAAAAAAAAAAAGGGGGGGGTTACAACAAAAAAAAAACATCTTCGACAACCAGAAAAAAAAAGTCTATTTATAGATTTGACATTGAATTTAATTGGAAAAATAAATATAGGAGAATCTCCCTTATGGATTATCATAAAAAAATCCGTCGAATTCACATTTGAATTGGTCTTCAGTTTATTTTCTAGTCCGAAGCTAGTAATGTGGAGAACCATCATCTTAATACTATAAACATCTCTTATACTCTTAAACTTTGAGGAAATTTCTATTGAGTACTTCGATACAACCAACAAGGAAATTAGAAAGAATATAGTAATTGATCTGATCTCGCCACGGATTGTGAAATTTCGTTGCTGTGTCAGAAGAAGGATAGCTATACTGATTCGGTATACTCGAAAGACACCATAGGTACAATA